GTCGAGCATTTTTCGCTCAACTAACAGCACTTATATACACAATTATCAGTCTAGTTTGCCACAAGGCATGCAAGCGAGGCCTATGTGGAAGAAAGAAGTCAAGTTGGACTTAAGAGAGAAAGCACTCGCGGCACACTGACTATATCGACAAATCAAAGTAGTGGTCATGAATATACACCGGCTCCACCTAAGCGCTGAAGTACAGCAGGAGATTCCACTCCATACTTACCAGCAATCTGAACCAGTCCTCTTATAGATCGACAACCAGTCAGTGCTCTCAAAGAAATAGGAGAAAAATCCGGATTTACACCAAAATCTCTTTGCAAATTCACAAGTTCCATTCGTCGATATTATCTACTTTGGAAGTGAAATTTGAACACCAAGCTGGTCAAGGATCTCTCTATAGTGATGGGCTACCTGCTTATCGGCAATAACAATATCATCACCTAATAAGGCATAGTCCCTGAATGGTTTGGTCCTACTTGAGTCCGCTCTATTTGCAGCCATCCACACCACAAAGTGATGGGAAAGCGCGAAAAGTGACCAGGAACCTTTATAACCTAAAGGTTGACCGACCACGAAGGACACTTCATAACACTTCCTTGTAAGGGGAGGGCCAACCAAGAAAGTATTAAGACCCAAAGAGCTATTAACCACTGATGATGCAAATGTTGAACCAAATAATGATTCAAACATTGTATAGATCACACTAAGTGGCCACCTATCTGTCGCTGATTTTAAATCAAACGAATAAACATCCTTGATCTCACTACAACGAGACCTAAGTAATGTTAGAGGTTTCTCTTGGTTGAAGGTACCATCAGATTGAATCCTAGATAACACTTCAAATGCCCAATCATGGACAGGAGATAAAAGTCTCTGCTTGACATAATTACATATGGCAAATAGACGACGTTTACCTCCTCCCTCAATCACTTAACATAACCTACCTGTAACTAATGGGACATCTTCATAGGCTCTGAGAAGGGATTTTGGAGTGAAGGAATTGGGCTTCTCTTAAGGCTTAGGGCGAAACCCTGGGTTATTTTATGATGTTTTGGGAGTCCCAGTTGTCCGAGAGATTAGACTGGTTTAGGGCCTTTTAAGGCCTTTACTCTAGCTACTAAAGGATGGGGAGATCCCAACTGTAGTAATTTCTAGTCTTCAGTCCATCTTCCGAAAGACAGAAAAGAGGAAGCTAATTCAATCCTGCTGTAGGGCTCTTTTGCCCCTGAGATCTCAATCGGACTGTAATGCACTAAAAGAGAAATATATCTCTAGTATTTCTACTAATCCCCGTCTTGCTTATCCTTCCTTTCCCACCTTTGAAGATGAAGCTGGGACGGCTAGTATTCTAATAGAAAGAGTAGCTTATCCGGCTTCTGACTTCTTAGGAATCTCAGGCTTATCTGTGTCCGGTCGGTCGTAACTCAATCGAATGAGTTTACTCCGAAAACATTGAAATTTCAGACTGACTTGACATTCTTCCAAGCAAGGGGAATTCTGTAACAGCTACTTACTCAAAGACTGCAACCTAAGCCCTTAGCGACTCGAGCTGAAACCTTTCCAGGAAAAGTCGACAAGATAGTCACCTGGCTCAAGGGGCATTGGTTGACTCTCTTTCTAAGAGCAGAAGAGCCAGGTAGCGTAATATCAAGCACGTTCGCCTTTCATTCTCTTTCGCGTGAACGTGGACAAGTTTGCTTAGGAAGAAGAATTACAAGAACAAATAGTTAGCTTGAAGCTTCCTTCCCCTGGGCAATCCTAGTCCTAAGTGTTTCCACCAGCCCTTCCAATTGCAGTACTAGGGCCCTCCAGTAGTAAAGTAAGGCTTTTCAGGCAGTTTTAGTTGCATTCTCCTAAGCCTTTCCTTTATATTCATCTTTCTTGTGGGGTATCCAGCCGAGGTAATCGTTTCCCTAGTGGGTTTCCTTGCTTCTCTCTTCCTTGCGGCTTGAGATCCAGTTGGAACCTTTCCATCCGTCCCAGTCTCTTATGCATAAGTAAGAAAAAGAAAAAGGACTTCATCTCTTTTTATTTTTCTTTTAGGCCTTGAAGTCTCTTAGGGAAGAAGGTCAGATAGATATTGAAAAGCAGGTCAGATGGATATTGAGTTTGTAAATCTCTCTTTATAGAAAGAGTCAGTCTCAGTTATTTCATTCCCCATTTTGAGTGCTTTCCTTTTCAAAGATTCTAGTATCTAGAGGGTCTAAAGCTATTGATAGCGGATAGCAGGACTCTTCGAAGTTTCCTAGGAATGCTTTTGAGAGTTCCTTTCGGCCTGGTAGGTACCTTAGATCTAGAGTACCATTGGGAGAAAATCAAGCAAGTAGGTTAAGGCCAGCCCCCTTCATGCCTTCTGTCTTTGCGGCAAAAGGGATGAAGTGGAAGCCATTGAGGAAGTTATAGTGCAAAGTCCATCCACTTCTGCCATCTAGTTTTAGGGGTCAGCCTCTCCCTCCTTAAAGCTAGGGATAAAAAATAAAGTAAGGGAGAGTGTGGTCAAGGGGCTAATTGACTCGCATGCTTACCGCGGAGCGGAAGTGAGTACTTAAGCGGACTTAGCCGCTGATTGAACTGATCTCGAAGCGGACCGGGTTGCTAGTACGGCGGGAAGGGTAGGATTGGAGTGGGGCAAGGAGTCGTTTCTTTTCCGCCAGGGGAGGAACGAATCCACGAATCAAACAGGTGAACCATGTTGTTCGAAGCGATCCAAGTGAGACTGGGACTACGTACTACGCGAATCAAGTGTTCTTCTAGTCGGTCAAGTCCAATGCTGAGATGACTGGACTCCCCAAAGAATGACATAGGGCCTCGAAAGCCACATCAAGCAACCGCACTCGGAAAGCCCAATCGAAAAAAGTCCAAATTTTGCCTATATATGAAGCTATGCAAATAGTTCATACTCATCTGTTGACGGGGGTTGCCAACCTTTGCTTTTGTTGTGCCGGGCTATGCAATAGTTTTCTTTTCGGCGGATGACGAGGCCCTATCACGGCAGCTAGCTGAGACAGAGACCATTGACCTAGGAGATGACCTCTTTGCCTAACGAATTGAACACCCCCGGAGTCAGCTATGGCTGGGTCAGCCTTACTCAAGTTGTAGAACGTCTTATCAGAGCCTTACTTGAGATCCAAGTCCTATTATTTCCTTTTATTGTTTATCATTTAGATAGATGGAAAGGCTCTGTAAGAGAAGTCGGTCTCACATCCGGGTGAAACAAAGGTCAAGCGCCCCTCTCACAGGCTCCGCCGTTGGATCAAACATTGGTTCAAGGTAAATAACTGGAACTATACCTTGGTCCCGCCTTTCGAACTTCCTCTGTTACGGCTCCTTATGGGTCTTGATCTGGAGATATTCCGGGTGCAAATGTAGAAGAGAGAAGACTGTTCCAAGCACAAATCCAGATGCAGTCCAGATTTCAACCTTTTTGATCGTGACTTAACAAAGGAAAGAAGAGAAGACGAGGATGAACCCTCCTTATGTAGCGGCGCCTTACGCGCTCAAGCCCCAATTCTATTCTTACGGGAAAGGGTTCTCCTTCAAAACAAGCCAATAACCTAATCTCTCATACTAGTGGAACCTACACCTATTGGGATAACGGGAATAAGACGCCGTGGGGTGATACCGATTCAGTTAAAGCGATAGACAATACAATACAAGCCATAAAAACTGCGAGTGCCTTTCCTCTTTCTTTTGCTTTGGCCGGACAGGGCCCGACTCCACGTCCATTCAAATCGAAAGCAGACAAAGTCCAAAGGTCTCGATCCAAAAACCTGTTGTTTCGATCTTGATCGGTGGATTTGGTCAGCAATCCGCGGCGAAATCAGGACTAACGAGGACGCGGAAAAGCTTCTATCTATATAATTGCCATCCCCGGTCTCACCTGCGGGAACCCTTCTCCGCCCAATTTGGAAGTGGCCTAAGCACGTGTATAGGCGTAGGAAAGGTTAAGCTAAAAAACGAATCTTGAAATGCTCCGCTCCCATTACAAGAGATGTAAGGGTGCATTAAGTGGCCACTCATTTCAGGAGTGGTTAAAATGATAGCCTCATAGACAACTGAATTCCCTATTTCCTTGCTTTTTCTCCTTCCGCCACGGGACTAATTGTTTCATTCCCGCCTATAAGCTCTTCAGTTAGACTATTTCAGTGATTCAATTGATTGTCTCAACCTTTTGGTTGAATTCCTCGGAAACATTGGCATAAACGATTGAGGGATAAGTACCGCCTAGCAAGGATGAATTGAGACGACTTTCACCCTTTTGGCTCCTGGAATTCAATCCCCTGCCTCTTAATTACCTCTAGGAAGAAGCGCGATCTCAATCAACATGTGCTGCTTTCAAGGGGAACAACTATGGGTCTTGGTGCTGAAGAAACTAATGACTCTGATGCTGATGACGGGAATGCTTCTATTTCATATCCTCCGCTGCCGATTCTACTTAGAATTCCGTTCCGTCACGATGTGCTTGATCTTAACCTCCTGTTAAGGATATGTAAATGAGGACGCTGGTCCTGTAGGGTCGTATTCCGGCTCTCTATCTAGAGCTAAAGCTTCAACAAATGCTATTGGTTTTTATTTAATATTGGTTTAATTCTCGCTATCCGGCTTTCTTCTTTATATGGCATCTTTCTTCTGCCTCAGTGCAATCCGGTTCAGGAAAGCAGGAAATCCCGGAATTTGTATTTCTTTTAAAAGAATAAAGTCAAGTGAAAGAAGCCCACATACCCTCTCTTCTTTCCCCCCCAACATAAAGAGGAAGTCTAACAGTAGAATCGAAGATGATTAGCTGCTAAGAAACCCTAGATCCCCGCTAACTTAATAATAGACTTTCCCTTCTTTAGCTGGAAGCTAATCATTCCTACTTTCATTTCTGACTTTACTAGTTTCGAATTCATAGGAAAGGATTGCAACTCAATCGAAGGAATTTATTCTTTCTGACTGACTTCTTCTTGCATTTTCTCCCTGGGTTTTGGAAGTGAAGATACGGGGACTCAGAAGTAAAGACAGAGACATCAGTCTCTGACCTCAACCGACTGGCAAGGGCTTACAGAAGCCAGACAGCGCGAAACTAGAATAGGTTTGACACGGAGATAGCTGTCCGCTCTTTGTGCTCCGTAAGGCTAAAGACGTCTCGGTCCCGTGTGAGTCCCTTTTATCCTCTTCCAACCTCTCTAGCTCCCCAGGGGTAGTTAGATACCTCAAAGAGTAAGGCTCTCCAGCTTTCCTAAGTCAATACGCACTTTACGAAATCTAAAGATCTAAAGTAGAGCCATGCTTCTCAATCTTACGTAGATTCTCCTACTTATGACTCCCGGAAGAAAATAGGCTTTCCCAGCCTACAGATCAGTTAGCCGATCAAGGATCATCTTCGATTTATAGTCCCCGGATCAGATCAGAGGGAATGCACCGGGTAATCTCCTCCCACTGATTCTCATCAAACTCCCGGTAAAAGAAACTATCGAATGCTCTCCTTATGAGGCACATTCTTCTACTTGAGCTTCTAAGAGATCAATAGGATCTTAATGCCTCTTCACTTCTATTGCAATCCTTGACTTTGAATGAGAAGAACGAAAGGCATGAGCTGCCCGATAAGGCCTAAACTCATCCTTCTAGTCTACCTACGTTATTCTTTTCTTTTGGAACGTAAAAACTGCTGCCAGATGCGGATTCAATCAATAGTTACGCCTTCACCTGATTCAACAAGGGAGAGTTTCCCACAAATCCTTCTTGATCAGTTTTATTGACATAAATATGCTTTCTCACTCTAGCTGGGGATAAGAACTGGCTTTCCATTTCTGTCAATCGATGAGAACTTCTTTTTCTCCGTTCCCTAAACAAGGGCGGTCGTCCCACTCTTAAATAAGCACTACTGTTAGCGAAGCTAGCTTTAGGATAATGAGTCGATAGACTTGTTTTGGGATAGAGTGTTCTGTCAATAAGCTAGTTTGAACAGCTCCATCAATAGGAACTACTGGGCAAGGCATAGGTTCTTGCTTACCTGGATTGGCTGCTCATCTTTCTTTCCAGGGATGAAGTTAAGTCAATCAACTCGGAGTTGCAAGCAGCATAAGAAGGAAGGAATTACATTAGCGGCACGAACGAGTAAGAAGAAAGAGAGGATGCAAGGGCTGAGGCGCGAAGTTAAGCAGCTTTCCCCAACCCAATACATAGGTTCAGAAGCTGAATGGGGAAAGGCCGAGGAACCGCCATCTCTTTTCATTTCGTTGGGTGAGGGGTTCCTATCTGAGTCAAGAAAGAAAGAAGATGAGCCTCAAGCCGTTTTAACGAAAGGTGACGGAGAAGCTAAGCTTAACCGGCGAGGAGAGAAAGTTAGATTACTAATCTATCAAGTCCTGAGTTCGGCTGCTTTCCCAATAGAGTAGGGCAGAGGAGAAGCAATATCGAACATCTCTCTCTTCATCTTACATACGATGATAGGGAGTTTGAACAGCTAGAAGCCATCCCCTTCGCCCTTCGATGCCGTGAAGGTGCTATTAATTAATCTAAGTAAGTTTTGCAGTGTGCATTCGAGGCGGCGCGCGTGCCCGCAACCTTCGTTGGCGGACTTGCAACCCTGCGTGCGTGTGTGAGTGCCACACGACCCTGTCTGGAGGACAAGGAAGTGACACCAGCCATGGAGAAGCTGAAGGAACCCTTTCAAAAGAAGTCTCAAGAGCCGAGCCCGTCTTAGTAACCAATGCTGAGACGGCCCAACCCACTTGAACGGCTAGAGCAATACATAGAGCTCAACGAGAAAAGGAACCAAGAAAATGAAAGAAGGCATCCAGACCTGTTTCCAATGATGCTGCGTATCGAAACCCAGCTCAGTTGATTCACCTAAAGCAGTTGAATTGATTCTTCTCGTTCGACAGTTATAGATTCTCTAGTCGCCTTTATTGATCCACTAGTAGGAGGTATAGCTCCACATCCAGCTAGCCCATTTAAGGGACCTGGCTACTAACCATTTCGAAATCAAAAATGAAATCATCGCGGAGATGAAATCTCTTTACCCAGATCAAGAATGGGACTTTGTGAAACTCAATAGGGATAAATTCTTTGGGGGCCGACAACGCGATCGAGAGTATTCCCTGAAAGAGCTCTCTAAAATGCTTGCCGATTTGAAATCATTTTGAAAGAATGCTTCGCGTGCCAAAACATTTCTTTCTCGATGAGACGAAAAGAACTAACTTGGGGAGTTAGCCCTTTCAGTTGCTCCTCCGTGGGAGAATACTTTTTCTATTCTACGATCGGTTATTAAAAGAGATTGTTTTTATAAATAATGAATGTTATGTTAGCTGATCTGGTAATAACTTTAATCTTTAGGCAAGTCTTTCTTTAACTTGGGTACTTTACTTCGCTATGAAAAGCAAAGAAAGAAGAGGGAAGAGATCTGCCATTGTTATAATGCTTGGGATTAGGCTAGCTACTTGCTTTCTATTGAATGATTATGATAAAAGAATTTTCTTCCCCTCAAAGAGCCCTTCTCTCTCGTACCCTACTCGATGGAGCATGCATTAGGCCAGGAAAGGGCAAGAAACTGCTTCATGCGAAGGGGCGAAGCGCTGGTTCCTCAATCGCTGTTCTCACGCGCGAAGTGCAGCAAGCAATTACGCGTTGCTTTCAAGGTTGCTTTAGTGATATCGTATTCTTCCTCAAGCTTGGAGTGGCTCTTAGCTGGTCGGGTTGCCGGCCCGCAGACCCCGTTTCGGTGCCAATACCTTAGACGAGGAGTGGAAACAATACCACTAGAGATAGCTAAGGAATTGAACCTTAGTATAACCCTTTGGGGGAATAAAGTCTATCCTCTCTTTCTTTTCTATACCCACCCTTCTCTTTATTGGCGGTAGTTCAGATGGATGGCATATCTCGGTGACCATTGTTGAGCAGGGGTCGCGCTCTCTTTGAATGAAACCTATCTCAGCGAATGAGATAGATGCAGGGGTAGGGGAAACTCAACTAGAAGACTAGTAAACTTACATCTCGAGTGAGATATATCGAAGAATGAACTTAGCCTTAAACCACAAACGGGGTCCTTTTGGCAGCCGATTCTGGTTCTATATCTATCCTCCTACCCTGGCTTAGACGGAACAGAGATCCTTTCAAGCCCTCCTCACTCAACAAGGGGAATGATTCTAATCCTGCGGGGGTTAGTAAAAGACTAGGCCAATGGTCCCTCAAGGAATTCCTTACTTCACTGCAAGAAGGAACACATTGAAAGCTACAAGCCCCTTATCCTTCTGACTAAGTGCCTATGGATGGGATTAGGTGGTTCCGGGATGTCTGACTCCGAACTCGGTCTATCCACATCATAGACCTTCTGGCGCTTTGCCTTCTGTTTGATCCTTACGCCCTTCTTGGCGTCTCCGGACTCTCTTCCAAGATCCCCTTGCCTTTCCTTTCTCATCTCGGCATCTACGTGGACTGAGTGGCTAACTATTATAGTGCATCGAGAAAAATGTCTTAATATAAGAAGGGCTTTAGAACTGACTTGAAAGAGTCAGGGAGAAAGAACTGACTTGTACAAGTCAGGAACGAAGTGCTCGACTGTCAAGGAGAGGATTGAGACTGAAATGAGACTGACAGTGTTCCCAGCTCTTCAAATAGACTTATATAATGTGGGAAGTCAAGGACTTTTCTTATTAATTAATCTACTAGATATTAATCTATTAATAGAACTAGAGCCCATTTTCAGCTTCCCTAGGAGCGAATGATTTCCGCTGCCGAAAAAAAGTGGGTTTAGCCGGACTACTCTAAAGGGAAACTAAATGTCTTATAGTAAAGAGAGCCCCCTATGGTCGAGTGAGCTGGAGCGCGTCTGGCCTAAACGGATTTATTAGGCGAGGGTAAAAGTCCTTTTAATTCTAAGGCCGGTGTAAAACGAATCAAAGAAGGTATACCTCGTCCGCAGCCAGAAAATGGTGGGAGAGTGAGCAGGTTTCACCCGTGAGGTCTCTCTTTTCTCATCTCAGCCTCCTTATTTCTCTGTTTCGGGGCTACAGCACACGATGAAGCTTTTCGAGAAAGGCCCTGGAGAGCAATCAGCTCACTGATAGGCGCATATAGATATGGCTCCGTGGAAGTTGCCGTTGGTTTTATTCCATGAATGGATTCCCAATCAAGGTATGCCTACGACGAAGACCTGAAACAGCATCTATCTCAGCTCGTCCGGAAAGAGGAGCGAGACAAATCCAATCCTCGGATAAAACGAGGACACCTGTGCGGAATCAGCATTTGGAGCAGGTCAGCCTCGAATCAAATCTTTACGAAGGGTCAAATCACCTGGACTCACAGTCTAGGGTTACATCTGCATTTTCGGGTTCCCTCTCGTCTACCACTACATTCTTGCACTAAAAAACCCTTGTAAACACCCCTCCTCAAAGGAACCATGGCAAGCTACTGGAACGAACCTAATTCAAGTGACAGACAAGAAAAGCCCCAGGACGAGAGCCTCCCAAAGGAGATAAAAGACTTGGAAATCGAAGCGAAGGACAATCTGACGCAGGAGCCACTCTTTTTATATATTAAGTAGCTGTATGCATGTACATGAGATGTTGCAAGCGGTATCTCCTCCGCTTTCATTCCACGTTAGCTATTTGATTAGTTAGTCAAAAATTTCTAGCCCAAGGAAAAAGAGCTAAAATTAGAAGCTTTCTGAAGAGTGAGACTCAGATTCCACCTTGGAAAAGGGCTCCGTTGATAGACCAAGCCATAAGTAAAAGGGAACCCGGATCTTTAACCAGACCGCCGCGAGCCGCAAAACTCGGTGCGATCGGGAGTGGTTAGCACACGAGGACAGTATCTGGGGAAGAGGGTCCTGGTAGTTGCGATTTTCTGCTCATTAGAGAGCAGCTTACCAAGACCATCCGGAGAAAAGCTATGCTCTTCACTATTGAACCACCCAGTCACTTGCCAAGCTTTGAAGCCTGACAAGAAAGACTAAGGTAAGACAATAGCGTTGAACAAGCGTGTCTACCTTCACCATCTTCTTTCTATGAAGAGAAGAGAAGGGATGATCCTCAGATAACCTGAACCCTATAAGGACACCGGTACGGACTGCAAAGCCTTACCGCTGGTGGTTCCTGCATATGCTTGCTGAGGATAGAAACCACAGCTTGTTTAGATAAAATGCAGTGAACAACAAACCAGACTTACGGTTCAGCTCTACAACCCGCTTGGCGACTAGGTATGCTCTTACACAGAGCTCCTTGGTGAGACCGTCGGACACAACTAATGTGATCCTTTTAAAGATCACAATTAGTAGATTAAGGTTTTCCTTAACCTTATACCATTCGATGGTCGTTAGCAAAATTGCTAAGACACACCGAAACTCGCCTAAATGGCAGGGTGTTTCACCGGTTGTTCTTCACCGTAGAAGGACTCCTTGTGTCAGGAGTGAGGTTAAACAGACCATATGTTGGGAGACAGACCTCGGAGAGATCCGAGTCCCGCTACCGGCTGTTCGCCTCATGGACGCCGGACATCCAAAGACAATCCGACGCTAAGGGAGGTTAACCCCTGACACCATCCAGCCCCAAGCCAGCCTTATCTTCTCTTGGATATCCAAAAAGGCAACATTAAAGCGGCGAGAGGTTGCTTTCCTTGGTCTTATAGTTTAGTTCGTGACCTATAGCCGGCAGATAGGGGCGGAGTTTGCTTGCTCTTCACTCAGGGGCTGCTCCTAAACATGCTCTTCTTTTTTTATTTCCTTGGGTGGAAATGAGAACCTAGTTAAAGTGCCTCATAAGGGCGATTATCGCTATATAACGAACGAAAAGACGAATGTTAGGAAGTTATATATATAAAGGACGAGACTCAGAAGGACAAAGCTAGACTTCCCAAGGGTACGAAAGGAAAATTAGCACCGACCCCTGACCTACGGCATGGAGCTGAAAGCCTCCAACTAGGCGAACCACCAGACCAAGCCAGACGAGAAAGAGAGAAGGAACGGTAAAGGGAAGAAAGGGCTATTTTATAGCTGTCAAAGCACGATAACAGAATGATAGGCAAGACCTGACGTACCAGCTTACTTAGTCTTTGACTTAATTTAGCGGCCATTCAGAGCCTTCTTTAGTCTTGCTGCATGACGAGCTATTCAATCAGGAGAACCGGCTTTGTTTTATGTCTTCCTGTTTCAAAAAGTAAAGGTAGCTTGCTTTAGTTTTCTTCCTTTCCCAGAAAGAAGCATCATGAGAGTTAGCGGTACAGGCCATAGCTGTGCAGCTTTAGGGGCCCGGTCAATCAATCAATCAAGGGCGCGAGCCTCCAAAAACTTATTTCGTTCGCCTACAAAACCACCTTTCTAGTCGAGCGCACGAGAAGACCCTGTAGAAGTCCTCCATCCATATGTTACCGACCTGACCATCCATCTATCATTGGAATCTGAAGAAACTGGTCCGTCCAACGCCTCTGACCTTGTTCCAAGAAGATCTCATTTCACGTATCTGCTACCGTGCCCACCCGCAGCCCTCTCTATCCGCTAACTTCGCGGGGCATTTCCCTCACATGCTGAAGAAAGAAAGCCCCTCTCTTTTATGACATTTCTAAAGAAATTTACCCAACCTGGAAAAACTACAGCCAAAATAACATCCTTTATTTCTAGTTCTCCCCGTCAAGTTGAAGAAGACTCGCCCCCCGAGTCGTTAGTGCTTTCTTCACCATACATAATAAGGAGAAAGATCAGAAACATTGAAAGTTTCTGAAACCTCATACTCAGCTGGTAGTTCAATCTTGTAGGCATTTTCACCAATGCGTTTGAGAACTTTGAATGGTCCATCAGCTCTAGGCTTGAGCTTAGCAAATTGTCCTCGCGGGAAACGCTCCTTTCGAAGATGAACCTACACCAGATCACCTTCTTTGAACTCAGCAAACTTGCGATGCTTGTTAGCTTGAGCTTGATACTTCTCATTTTGCTTAGAAATTTTCTCGCTCATGCAACTTCTTAATTTTCTTCACCCGCATCTCCACTAAAGTTGTGAGTAGCTGGAAGTGGAGCTAAGTCCAGAGGACTCTCGGGATTTTGGCCATAAACAGCTTCAAAAGGACTACAACCAGTAGTTTGGCTAGTGGACTGATTGTAAGCAAATTCTATTTGAGCTAAAAGCAAGTCCCATTGCCGAATATTTTAACCCACAAAGCTCCGTAAAAGAATCCCCAAAATCCTATTAACAACCTCAGTTTGGCCATCCGTTTGTGGGTGACAAGTTGAGCTAAATTGAAGACGAGTTCCAAGCTTTCTCCAAAGTGTGCACAAAAAGTGACTCATGAACTTGGAATCCCGATCAGAAGTGATAGTTAGTTCTAGGAATGCCATGGAGCCTAACAATCTCTCGAAAGTAGAGGTCACCAAGTTAGAACAGCTACACACTCGCGAAAGCGAGGAAGCCGACCAATTCCTTCAAAGGAACGGAATTCAAGTTGCCGACCCAGAAGAAAAAAAAAGAAAAATGACCCGAGAATCTTCGAAAATACTCTGACACCGAATCGGTGAGAGGACCATCAAGGAATTGAATAGTATAAGATAACGAGACTTATCTAGATTTACCACACATTAAGATGGTGACCACGTTTTCGGCGACAACAAAGTATATCCTAGGGCTTGGTTCTAACCCAGCGTGATAGGGCATACCTACCAAGGTTTCCCACAAAGCACCATCCATGGGCACACCCCGTGCCTAGTACCTACCTTCCCAATGATCTCCACACAAATCCGGACTCCCCTACATGGAACATGGAAAGCATCATATCATGTGCTACCATAGGTGGGAACCTCTGGTATGACAAAAGGAGTGTTAGATTAGGTGAGCCATCAAACCACCCGGTCTAACACCGTGGTTAAGAACAACATATCAATGTAATGATGGTGATTCCAGACCTGGGGGGCTCAATAAAGAATTGAATGTAGAAAAGGGATCACATATCAATGGTTGAGTACCTGGTATCCTGTCCCTTGGACGGCTCCCCTCACATCAACCGATGTCTCGCCACAATGGGACTTCGGATCTGGCGATCCAAAGCCGGAGGGGTAATACCACTACCACTCCAAGCCACGGTCTTTCGACCCAAAAAAGAATGCATTCATTGACTCCTAGCCTAGTATGAGTGTGACATGGCAGGAAAACAAAGAAGGCAGTCTAGTAACTTCAATACCAAATTTTTGACAGTGAACAGACGATTTGCTGCTCTTCCAGTTAGAGAAAGAAGGACTTACACCATCCGGTCCCGGGGCTTTGTCCCCTTCTTCTATGGCGGGTTAGGAAGTTGAAAATTAGATTGCCTTTACACAGGGACTGTAATCGAATCCTCATACAATAGTCGTTTAACGCTACGCCCCCCTTAATCAAGCGTCATAGCATCTGAGCATTCATTAGATTATCTTTCTTTTATGCCACCTGGACCGCCTTCCTCAGTTGTTGGTACACTAAGCTTTCTCTAGCTTGCCAATGTGCGATTTGGAGCTAGGAGAGATGCTACTAAAAAGATGGTCTTATGCCCGCTTTCTATCTTACTATACGAGATTCCTAGTGCTATTTGAACAAGACCACATAAAGCATAGTAACAGGAACTTCAACCATTCGTTCAAAGTCGTAACGCTAAGAGGAAGCTTATTCTTTTGTAATGCTCTAGCCTCCCTGATCATAAGAGTTAGTCGCAGGCGAGACAGATATAGAACGAGGAAAGTCTGTCTTTTTTGCCTCAATGCTGATTTCCTAGCTACGAAAGTCTTTCCCGGAAAAAAGGCAAGGATTGGCCCTTCGGCTCCACCTTCTGGCTCCGATCCCACTTGTTCATACTTCTAGAATGTGCAGAGGTCTTGCTAGAGCCTCGCAGCAGAAGCGGATGTGAAGGCCATTAAGCCACCTGCTGATCTCCTCCCCAGCTCTCAAGACATCCTCTTTCTCTCTTCGTTCCGATGCGGCAATGACCATGAGCAAGCAGATCCAATACCTTTCATTCTCTCTCCCGGTGAGAAAAACTCTCTTTCTTCTTTCCCCCCTTCTCTAGCCAGTGAACCCATAGCTGCGCTCATCAGCGACCGGTACCAACATCTCTTCTTTCTTCCTTTCCTGGCCAGGCAGCAACTGCTCACATCCAACTCCAAGGCAGAGGTCGGACCTGGCAGCTCTAGCAGTTCGGCTTGAAGACAAGACTCGTTGCGTCGTTGCCTAAAACCTTTCCTTAAGTCACTTTTCGAAAGGGGGTAGAGGAAGATTGACCGACCTAGCTACTTGCCTTATTGAATATGGGGGCTGCGGCGGAAGGTTTATAATCCTTTTCCTGTCACTTAATACGTCCTGTATTTCACTAGCTTACTGGCGAGGCAAGGAATCAGTCAGCTAATTCAGCCGTTGAACCCTTACTATAAAAAGAAAAATCCTTCTTCTTAATCTTAAAAGGAAGCCCTTCGTGTAACTCCATGCCTAGTTCTCGGCTTATCTCCGGGAAGCTTATGATCGTCTTCATATTCATGAGATGAAGATCTGGAAGGAGTCTGAAATTTTCATTTCTCTTCCTGACCTTTGTAGATTCGCCCCGAAAACACACTTAGAATTGCATGTGTTAAGCATAGTGCCATTTAATTAAGATCGATCGGCGAGGCTAATTCTACGAATTAGATCCGCTGCAGTCTTTTTCGGCAGGACCTAGACACGGAGCTTCGGAAAGTAGCGTGTGCCAGCATTCACTGGTGGAAGGACTAGCTGCAGCGAGACCATCATAGTTGACATGGTCGGAGCGTCAGTCCCCATATCCGTCTCTACTCTTTTTGTAATTGACTCCCTCCCGCTCCCAACCCCTTTGAAAGCTGTCCTAATCCTCTTCTCTTACTAAGGGGATTCTGTTCTGATTCGTCTTTTAGACTAGCACCAGCCTTTATTCCGCAAGTTTCATGTCGGAAATCTCCCTCACAGGGTGCATATTCGATTACTAGTCGATGTCAGTCTAAGGTAAGAAATGGCTCGATTCAATAGCACTGGTAATTCCTCCAACATCATCCACCTTCATAGGGGCCTTGTTCTTTTCCGGGAACTTCAGTCGGCCGTCTGAGATTTCCTTTTGGAGATGGTTCCGAAATACTACACAATTGTTAGTGGTGTGGCTCCAAGAATTGTGCCACTTGCAGTATTTCTTTCCCATTACTTCTTCAGCCGCCTTTCATGAAGTTGATAGCATTGGCAGAAAGTATGCTAGTTAGTCTCAAGCCGGGGAAGATTCTTTCCTTTGGGCCTTCACCCAGAAGAAAGAAAGAGATTGCTCTAGCATTATTCCCGTCCTGAATTACCATTTCGCATCTTCTTTTGAAATCCCTTCCAGATATTGAAAAGGAGGAGATTCATCTTGATATTGAGTTAGAAGCCCTAAACCCTTTAATAAGTCCCAATGCCTCATCCAGGATCCGTGAACTTCTCACTGGGCTATTCCCTAGGCAGATCTTCCAATGCCCTTAATGGAGAGGAAAGCAAGCCTAAATCAGTCTAACTAAGTCCATGCCCTTAGAGCAGCGGACGAAGTAGCAGTTGAATGGAAGATTTTCCTTATCCCTTTCCTCATCCCGCTTCTTGCTCTGGAAAGATACAGAGTAAATGCAGCCCTTGAATCGAATCAGCTATTTCTAAGTAAAGGCCTTAGACTTAACTTTCCTCTCTTTCCTCTGATCTTGTAGGCTATGACAGCCTATTCACCTGAGTTAACTCAGTCTAAGACACGCCCGAAAGGATTACATTAGCTTCCTCTCTTTCTCCTAAAGCCATAAATTCAGTTAACTCGACCTGTGCCTTACTTAGACTTCGATCCGGCGGGGATTCCAACTATTGAGATTGCAATCCCTGCATCCGGAGAATCAAGTAACAACTCATTCGCGCATGTTCTTGCAAAAGAAAGTCCGGAGAATCAAATGCCTTATCATGGCCTAACGCAGGCAATAGAAGGAAATATACCGATTTCGATCATCCCAGGGATTCCTCCATTGAATCTCTTCGCGTCTTTTCGAGGACTGATAAAACACTGACAGCTCGAGGAGCAAGAAAGTGCGTAGTTATTCTTCACGTAGTTAAACGCGGGAAGTCAGATTAATGAAACTATCTAATTTTTCCCCTCCTACACCCTGCTTCTTCAGCGAAGTCAAATAAGGTTAGAAAGTATAGTTGGCTTAGAAGTTCCCGCGCGGGGATTAGTAATTTCTTTAGTACTTTCATTTCATCTTTTAGAAGCTAGGAGATCTTTAGTGTATTCTCTGCAAACCTCACCACTTCGTCAGCAGGTGATAACTGCCATCTTTTTAGGCCATCAGGACAGAATGCTTTTAGCGGCAAATAGAACGAAGCGGACAATATAACGCAATCTATCAATTGTTGAGCTAAACCCCTCAAGGGGGCTTATTTCCCGGTTTTCCAAAAATAAGATTTCCGGATTTAGGGATTTCTTGCTTTCCGGGGCTTATCTGCCCTGATCTTCCCGACTGAACTCCTATAGACTAAAGAGAAGCTGTAGGGCTGACTGAGCTAATTCAGTAAGCTATTCAAGCTCCGAGACCTCCGTCTGCCTAGTCCTCAATAGATGACTTCCGCTTTAGGACTTCTCGGAGATTAATCGATCTATCTTAGTTACGACCGGAGACAGATCGGGACGAGCTGCATCCTATTAAGATTTAGATGTTTTAGTTAGGGCGGAAAGCTACCTATCTTCTTCTGTCCTTATCTTCAATGCTAAATCTGAGATCGATTCCTGAAGTTACTTTGAAACATCAACATCATCAAATACGGCTACTGAAACTGCTACTTCCGAATCCCTGTGATGAACTGAAACTGAGTCTGATTCCACTTCTTTCCTTTCCTCCGTCTTCTTTACGGTGAGGCGCGGTTAGATCAGTGAATAGGAAGATAAACCGCTTAGAGCACTTGACCATGGTCAGGTCAGTAGGACATACCGGAATCTTTGCAGCTACAGGAATTGATTTCATTCCGACTGTTAACTCTCTCGGGAGTTAGCAGCGAATAGGAATAAAACAAGGCGTTTAGCACCAACCATCCCCACTTCATTGGAACTTACTGGGGTGCTGTGAGTACTGCTTTCTGTGCCGAAATTGTGGAATCTGCTGATGCATACTTGTTCGCCGGACCTATCTTCAATGATTACTGCTCTGTGGGGTATTCACATCTTCTCAAGAAAGACAAAGCGATCATTGTGAAGCCCGAACGAGTTGTGATTGGTAATGGCCCTGCATTTGGGTGTGTGCTGATGAGGGATTTCCTAGGGGCGCTAGCTAAGCATAACGAAACTTCTTACGAAAACAACCACAGGATATATGTTCCTGAAGGGCAACCATTGAAGGCTGCACCTAAAGAACCATTGAGGGTTAATGTTCTGTTTCAACATATACAAAAAATGCTGTATAGTGAATCTGCTGTAATTGCTGAGACAGGGGATTCATGGTTTAACTGCCAGAAGCTGAAGCTGCCAAAGAGTTGTGGGTATGAGTTCCAAATGCAATATGGATCAATCGGATGGTGCAACACTTGGTTATGCACAGGCTGTTCCTGAGAAGCGAGTGATTGCTTGCATAGGCGATGGAAGTTTCCAGGTGAATGCTCGGGATGTATCCACAATGCTGCGATGTGGACAGAGGAATGGAAAATCCTGATAAACAATGGTGTATCCACCATGGAAGTTGAAATCCATGATGGGCCATACAATGTGATCAAGAACTGGAATTACACTGGGTTGGTTGACGCAATCCACAACGGGGAAGGCAAATGCTGGACTGCCAAGGTGTTCTGTGAAGAGAAGCTCATTGAAGCAATTGAAACGACCTAAGAAGGACTGCTTATGCTTCATTGAGGTGATAGTTCACAAGGATGATACGAGCAAAGAGTTGCTTGAATGGGGCTCAAGGGTCTCTGCTGCTAATAGCAGTCCTCCCAATCCTCAGTAAACTTGCACCATTTAACCCACAACCCGATCCAATGTAGGTACCCCGGCTTTCGCCTATTTACCTATAGAAGGGCTTTAGAACTGACTAAATACAGGTTGAGCAGTATTTACCCAGCTTCTTATCCCAACGATAGAGTCCTACATTGAATTGGCAATCCTTAATGCACAAAGTCTTATGACCGACCGTGTTTCGGAGAGTACAATTGCAATTAAGACAAATCGTACCCTTCCGTGCGGTTAACCCCGCAAGCAAACAAAAGAACCGGAAGCGATATAGTCGACGGTCAAGGTATCGAGACCGAGACAGTCATTAAAGCAGTTAGACTCGAATATCTACTGATCTGTGCTTCGTCCTGCGGGGGTTATATTTAAAAGTAGATGTTCCGCGAATAGTAGCAGTTGGAGCTAGTTCTGCTTCAAGATCATTGGTCTCAAGCTAATTAGGTGAGTGATCTGTTGAAGGAAATCGAGACTATTCGAGGTCTGCCAAAGGTGCTGAAAAGCGCAGCAAAGAAAACGGGGCTTATCTTTCATTCAATTTGACCTTTTATTCAATGGAAGATAGTTTCAGGTGACGAAGTGGGGAAATCATCAATGCGGCTATAATAGAAAGTTGGTATATCTGTTCGCCCAAGAGTGGTAGTTCCTCTAACGATGCCTGAATGCTACTTTCGCCTAGTCGATGAAGCTGCGTCCTCACCTCTTGGTGGCATTTTCCTTGGCTTCCATCACATAAGATGTCTGCAATAGCAATCCTTCACTCTATGGAATCAATAGCTACACTGATCCCAGCACGAAAGCTGTTTTTTTCTAATCGATAGAGCTCGTGGATCTGCATATGGCTAGATCCTTTCCCGAGCCCTATGCTATGAATGTTATCCCTTCCCACTCCAGCAGCATTCCTGACAGCTTCCCAGTTGTGGCTGTGTGTCCTAATTGAAAAGAACTCATATCGGAATTGGATCTTGTTTAGATTATCTTGTCCACTTCATAGCCTTTCCCGGTCCGGGAACAACTGCTATTCTTGGTCCCACCATGAACTGTCGACCAAGAGCATGGGATATTAAACTAAGACTCATTCCGTCTATTGCTCTAATGCCCTTCCTCCTTATTTTAAGGGACCATTCGGTTTAAACTATTAATTAGTGAAAGTGTAAGATCATATCGAGCTCCTCATTCCCGATTATAGTATTCGCTAAGACTTACTTACCGGTCCAAGATATTCCTATGGATAGGAAAGTGGGAATTACCACGCTCCACTGCTGCTCTTCAACTCACCGCTCTCCCATGCCCTTTCCTCACTCAAAGCTTTCTAGCTTTGTTCAGGTGCACCTAAATTCTTATAGCCGAGCTTCCCTTTCAACCATTCATAAAAGTAAAGCGAATGGCTGTCATTATGATTAGCCAACAGCATGGGGTCCTTAGAAATATTATTGGACCACCAATTTAAATGCTGGAACTCGCTAACCCTAATGAGGGGGTTGCTCGAGACCATCTGACCGTTTACCCTCGACCTAGTTAGTGAAAATAGTCACTAATGTAGGCAGAGACTCGGCTAAGCTTCCTTTAGTCCACAGACATTAGCATGGTGTCCAGGGCATGGTTTCCCATGTCCGGATCCCTAAACACCAACACTAAGTTGGGTAGCTAAAGCTGTAGGATTGGCTTCCTACAAGAAGACTCCTAGAAACTATATGAGTTCTATTCATCTCCACCGCTTTTGCCTATCTCTCTTGTGACCGAGAGGTCAATATCTTGGAACCGCGGCGTTCTCGCCACCGCATATCCTTGATCATGCGGTTGGTTCTGTCGATTATGACAGGGTCAGACTGGTCGAATCCCTTCAAAGGGATTCCGCCGAGAAGACTTAGGTATCGTCATCGCGGTTTTCCACCAAGCTTCCATACACCAAAAGGGTACTACCCTTATTGGCCGCATCAGCATAGGGCAAGGAATGATACTCCTCTTAACGGACCTATCTAGTAGGCCCGAGGGGGTGTAACATTCCAAGTCCCAAGCCCCCATACTAATGGGGAAGCTGGTGTTGGATCATACCCATTTCAGGCTCTGATAGGATAGCGTGGTCGCAACTGGTATTGCTTGCTTCCAGCTATTGAACTACAGAGTCCATATACTTGTTACTTTCCTAAGGAGTAAACCTTAGGGGGGAATTGAACCCCAAACCACTCTAATTATGCGAAAGTGGCCAGAGGGTAACTTGTATATAGAATACAATCCAAGGATTACTTTGGGTATTCCCCATCACAATCCACCACCGGATGACAAATACTTCAATCTCCGCTCTCCTTGACGGGCCAATCTAGTTGGTCCGAGGGTGGGCGCTGGGGTCTTTCCCAGAGTTTGGTTACTAAAGGCCTTGGAAGCCTGTCGTAACTAACCGGAGATTGTCTCAAACATATAGTCGTCGTCCGAAGACTCAGATCTACCGTTGGAGGTGCTCCTAAGGACACCCTCAGCGAGGGGAGACACACAGTTTGATAACTGTTGTTTCCAACATTGCTATGTGCTCACCTGCTCAGGGACTAGAGTAAGACGACTCTAGTCTACCGGGATTAAAACCCCGGATGGTGCCCTTTCTATTCTAGCTTTGTTGGTTTTTATTCCTCAGTATACTTACTGGTTGACTAGCTGGCGACTAAAAAAAAGAGGCTGAATCGTAGACAGGGAATTTAGTTCAACAACAGGTCTCTACAGCGGCATTAAAGCCAAGTTCCTCGACTTATAAGAAGATGGGATTGAGCTCTACTTCTTATTCTTAATACGAGGGGAGGGTCACAGGCTGATAGGTGGAAGTATTCAAGAGAACTATAGAGCGGAATGCTTGGAGCGAGCCGAGCGCTTTCCTTTTAGCCGTGTAACTTGGCCTATTGGTCTACTGGTCTATTAGTCCTTGTTCTCTTTTCGTTATCTGCATTGGAGCTAGAAAGGGCTACTTGTAGTACTTGTACCGATCCGTATTTAGCCAGCTCTTTAGCTCTGCTTGGGTCTATTGGTCTAGTGCTCTTCGGTGAAATGTCCTTTCTTTGTTGTCCCGTCGTTAAAGGTCGAGGGCAGAACTTAGGGTTAGAGCTCGTGGGTTATATCCAATGAACGAAGGGCACCGATGCAACCAATCCCCTTTCATCTTGGCTCTATGCCTTCCCGGCTTGCTTTCTTTGCCCAGACAATCTCTCTTTACTTGGCTCAGTCTCTTCGAAGATGCTCTAGGTAGAGGTTCGAAGAGTTGCGGCGAGTAACTGAACTTCATCAAGCAAGGAAAGAAGTTCGACAAAGACGGAGACGGGGACGGAGAGGAAAGCATCCGAGAATAACAATCTCGGTGGGGAATACTCCTGCCCGGAGGCTGTAAGGTTTGTTTAGTTTTAGTTTAGGCTGCTAAAGACTGACTTGCCCCAACAGCCGTAGCTAAAGGCTTAACCCATTGTTTTTTACCCATCTTCTTCAACCCCGACCTCAAGAGAATCCGGGGAAAGCTCAATATCAAAAGAAGCTTGACCGCTAGCGGTAAGGAGAGATAAGTTTGGGATATCTTCAGAGTTTGGGGCTAAGGCCTGTAGCTATCGGAGTTTCACTCTTCTCTTCACCGGAATTGGAATCCACTTCACTAGATGGAACAAAGATCAAATCCTCCTAAAGGGAATAACAACCTTATTGAATTTCATACCGGGGCATATCTTTCTCGGAAAGCTGTAAACGAGGGAACTGAACTCTTAGAGGAAAGAGATAAAGTTACTATTCTTATCGTTCCTGCGCCCTCCCAGGGCTCACTTCACTCTCCCTAGGGATTAATTAAGAATTCATATTCTATAGCGTTGAGGATCTTTCTGGAAATAAAAACTTGTTCTATTGAGGCAATTTCCCTCGTCGCTTACCCGCATCTCTCTTGGTATACCTACCTGTGTGCCTCCTAATTCCGTGAAGTCCTTGGGGCATGTGCGATTTATTCAGGATCCTTGTCAAGAAAGAAGTCAGTCCCTTATTCTTTCTTTTATGTTATAAGGTCTGGACTCGAATAGGGAGTCGATTCACGTACTTCACCATTTCCCCGGTTCAGGGTATGGGTTCTTTCTCTATTAAAAAAGTCCCGGTGTGAACTCCCCTACTGATCTGACTCCAGCATATTCTCGAGAAGCCAATTCTCTCTCTCGATCTACTTTACCGACAAGAGCTCTGAATGAATGAGCAATGAGTTTGATTCTCACTATTCAAAGCAGAGGAAATCGAATATTATATAGCCTTTAGCTATAGGGCTAGGCTCCGCTCCTCCTCTCTTGCCCTCTTGCTGGTATCCAGTTGAAATGGTTGCTGGATTGCCCCTAGTTCAAGCTCTAAGTCAAGCATTCACGCACCAAAGACCTCTTACTACGCTCCTTCACCTCGTAAACTCGGTAGCTCGAGAAACTTCGCTCCTCGCTTTTGTTCAATTATAAATAAATAACAAGTTTGATGGAGATTTGTAGCATCATTCAAGTAAATACAGATTGAGATCGTAGAAACATGAGCTTGTGATATAGCTACACCTAATTCCAGACCGGTTAATGCAAGAACTATAAATAAAGGACCAAGATCTCCTATGAAATAGAAAAGATCATTCATACATAGCATAGTCCAAGCGGACCCACTTAAAATCTTTACTGAACTATGACCAGCCATCATATTAGCAAATAAACGTATTCCTGAGCTTAATGCGCGAAAACAATGAGGGATTAGCTCAAGGAGTACTAAAAAAGGTGCTAACGGCAGTGGGACTCCTGCGGGTAATGAGAAGCTTAAAAAATGAAGCCCATTTCTTTGAAATCCCACTATAGTAATGCCAATAAAAATGGAAAATGAGAGACCCAAAGTAATGAGAAAATGACTTGTAACTGTGAAGCTATAAGGTATCATACCCTGGGGATTACAAAATAACGAAAAAGTAAAAGTGACCGAGATGCAAGGGAAAAACTTTTGTTTAACATTTCCGGAAAGACCACCTATTTGTTCGTTTACCAGGTTCAGCACGAAATCATAAATAAGCTCTACCAAGGATTGCCAAGCATTTGGTACTGACTTTCCTCCTCCCTTTTTAGTAACCAAATAAATAAGAAGTAAGACCAAACTGAGAGTTAGCAGCATAAAGAAAGATGGATTTGTGAATGAGAAATAAAAAGAGTCTAGATTAAAAGGAATCCATGGGTGAATGGCAAATTGATCAAGAGGGCTGGGGTCAAAATCATCATTAATAAGTTCTCGCCACAGCCTAATTTCAATGGGTTCCCTATATGCGCCAGTTAAATATTCCAAAATAGAAATATATAATATAACAAATATAACATACAATAGAAAAAAAATATTATTTTGTATAAAATTAAAAACTTTTTGTAACATTTGCTTTGGTTCATTATGCTCCACTCCCCGAATAAGAGGAGATTTAGAAAAAACTAGAAGCTGTGGTTGGTTGTTGACCAACAGAAAGGCATGGGAAAAAGGCTTTATCATTCAGCGCAGTTGCCGCCTATTTAGATATGAATAAAGGAGAAAGCGCTGTTCACGTTACAGCTACAGTGTTGACTGTAACTACACTACGATATTTTTATTTTTTAGAAAGATTGTCTGTCCTAAGTGATCAAAGAAACTTCAGACCGATATGTCAGGCGAGCGTCGAGCAGTGAGCTTGGAGAGTAGAGTCGAGGTAAGGTCAGGAAGGATAGCGTACAAGTGAAGCCCACTAGAGCAGTTCCTTCAGCGGAAGAACTAATCCGTCCTCCCGTTGATTGATAAGGGGTTAGAGAATCTAATCACTTCCTAGAAATGCCATCTCCTCCTTCTGTTCAATCCCTCTCTCGATCCTTTGCTTCGTTGGTTTGGTTGCTTGCTGAACTACCAGTGAAGGTAATCCATTTACCTCTATTTCATAGACCCTAAACCGGAGAAAAGAAGTTGATTCAAGGGCGTAGAAGCCCCTACTTGACTAGAACTCCTTTACAACTAAGATCTTTCTTTTACTTACTCTTTTTTTTTCTTGGGTTTCACGTTGTATTTCTAGTCTCCGGACTCGGGAACTGAATTGGTCATTCCAATATCACTCGATAATAGGAAGTACAGGGTTTAGGGAGAGGTCTAACTACCCCGAAGGGGAACCCCCGCTAGTGGAGAAAGAAAGTAATATAATCTAACTAACAACCTATGGGTCACTTCACTTTCTGTAAGCAAGAAATTGATTAATGATTTTTGAAACATACTATTGACAACATGAATCCGCCCAGCAAGAAAGAAGACTCCACGCCTCATCTCTTAATTACTTGATCAAGACATCGATCAATACACTAAGTAAGCTGGTGGACAAGCGGATCAAGAAATGATGTAACCGGGGGGTTGTCTGTCCATGCGAGGTGGTTCTTCCTCCGAGAATTTATATCTCTTTTATCCCTACCCAACTCTAAGGATTTACCTTAGTCTTAGTTGCTCTTAACCCAGCTCTCAAGTTAGCTCGGTACGGATGAGAGGATCGGAGGCTATGGTGGGACGTATGGCACTATCTGATTCATGGGAGTGGGAGTCGAGGACACGGCCTGTACTGCAGGAGGTTTTCTTCGGATCTCTTCCTCGTAGTGATCTACAGGTTCAGGAACAGCGGGCTGATTCTGAACTGGAGGGGGGTACTGGGTCTACAGGTCTAGCATCTGCTACTCTTGGTTGGCTTTGTGGTTGTGGATCTGTGTCCCCGGGTGGTAGAAGGAGGGTTTGTTCCTTGAGCGTGCAGCCAGGGTATTTCCGATGGCTACCTGCGAGGTTAATTGTGCTAGCATCCGGGAAATCTCAGCTAGTTGACGGCTAACCGCCTCGTTAGAAAGTTGCTGATTTGCCGGGGCTGTAGGGTTCAGCTGGTGGTTAGAGCCAGTGGACTCTTCATTGTCCCCATCATAGAGAGGGTCCCTGGTGCCTCGGTGACTGGCGTTGTAGGCCATGATCTCTGGGTCTGATTTACCAAGGCGTTCTAGGTTCTCTATTTTGACTAACTTCCTGGACGGGCCTCTAGTAGATGACTGTCTAATAGGGAAAGCTCTTTTACTCTTAGCTCTCGCCTTACCATGTCAGATAGAATCTAAAGCCCCAAGATCAATCGATTCTATTATATTATCCCTTATACGACTTACAATCTAGTTAGACTTACCAGTAGAATCTATCTCTTAGCGTTAACCTATAGTCGTCCTTCTTATCCATATTACTAGCCTTCTTATAGCTATTTTACCTCCTTTCTGACGAACTGAAGTAATTCTTAACTGATGTCATGTACTGACTCGGAATTACTTCGTATACGAACCGAACTTCCTTCTTTCGGACTAAAGTATACTTTAGCTGTAGCTGCTGTCTCATTCTACTTTGTTAGTACCTTTACAGGAGGTACTTCGTACTCGAGTGATTTCATACCATAGCTACTAACTAGTATTCTATTTTTTATCTGAGACTATCTCCGTAGGACCAATAAGAATGCTGTCTCTGATCGCTCGGGACCCTATACAATCTTCCCTTCTCTCCTTTCAGTCGAGCTCATAAGTCAGTTCAGGAAGAAAACCGTTGAAAAGCGGGGGAATAATATTACTAACTAAGCAAAAGCTTTGGAATAGCAAAAGCTTAGTAACTTCAATCCTCTGGTCGAGCGACTACGTAGTCTTCGTTATAAGGCTTTTTAGTTATCTTTGTCAGACTTCCTACAGCTTATTTTATATTTATATATCCATAAATAGGTCAATGCTCTCCTCTTCATCCCTGATCGGAGAAGAATACCATTGGTCATGGGCGTGATCTAAGGCAGATAGGACACCCTCTTTAGAAGGAGGAAAGTAGGCTAGTTTAAAGCCCACAAAAGATCGAAGGCCCATCCAAGGAAAGTCCCACGAATGAACTTGTCAAGTCAGTTTTCCTTAATGAAAGTCCACAGAAGGGGCAAAGCACAACAAGCCTACCCATCATCAAAGCAAGCCCAAGTCCATGCAAGAGGGCCCGCTGGATCTGTCCAAATTCAAAGCCCATCAAATAAATTTTAGGATCTTTTTTTTAATAGCCAGCCATCAAAAGGCCTAAGCCCATATAGCCTCGGTCCATAGAGCTTTCCGCCAAGTTTTTTTGTCACTTTTATAAACCTCTTCACTAAACTAAATTCATAAGCTAAAGAAGGGGAGGGGATAAGCACCTAACGGTACACTTACCGCTTCCCTAGTAACTTTTAGAGAAGAATTTCCACTAAAGAACACTAAAGGGAAGATGATTCAAATAGGGGGGCTACTATAGTAATTGTCTATTTCGAGTGCCCTTGCTGTACTGACTTACTGTATACCGGTGTTAGTGGACTGACAGAGTGAGCTGGAAAGGGGCTTTTCCGTGTTTCCGGGGAAAAAACAAGCGTCTGATCAGATCAATCAAGTCAATCAAGTTCATCTGCGGACTGGGCTGTCGAGTGACGATTGGCCGAGGGGAGTGCCATCATGTAGCTGGGTACAAATAAGCCAGTGAAATAGGACTAGGAAGTGTACGACGAAGCACGCGTGGTACGTAAGCGAATACGGATCACGTGGGTTTGTACTTTTCCGCTTTCGAGCTGTCGAGTGACGATTGCTCCATCTATTAAGAAAGGACGCAGGGGGCCTGTCTTATTATAAAGGGGGGTACTCTCTTCTCTGATGTGCGCTATATTATTGTGTCCTATTCCTGAAGGAGTGATCGGGATTAAGCCACGTGGCGATACCCGCGAAAAACTAAGCTAAGGATTTTTTTTTCTTTATGGACCCCCGCGCCTATAAATAGGACGCTTCTTTCTCTATTTGGCAAAGCAAAGGGAGATGGATCCAGCTACCGCTGAAAGACTTTCTCAAATTGATCAAGAAATTCAAAACATCGATACCGAGAAGGCCCAACGGCAGGAAACCCTGGCTGCCTTTTGGGAGCACCTGCCTCCCATCGATCCAGCGGTTGTGGCTGCAGCCATGCACCAGATCCTGGACCGCATTCGCGGTCTGGAAGCCAGGAAACGGGCCCTCCTCCTCGAACAGGAGGACCTGATTGTGCGAGCTGCGGCGGCAGCTCCCCCCTCCAATCCCCCGAGAAATGAGCATTAGCTTTATTTATTAAAACGATAAATAAGTGTCTGTAGACGCAAAGTAGTGTGTTTTAATGTATGGTCTTCCTTTTCTTTTAACTTAATATGTTGTTTGTTTGTTAACTTTGTTGTAATGTTGTGTTTAGTTGTTTGGCTGGTCTATGTGTGTAAGCTTCCCATTGGATGTACTCCCATCCCATGTAAAAAAATGCTTCTAGTGCTAGTAATGAATAAAATCTGCTTTGTTTTAGTTCGTTATTTTCCTTGTAGTCCAGTCCACGATAAGACATCTTTGACTAAATAAAATCGGGCTTTCCCGCCCCCACCTGTTCTTCGCCGATCCATATAAATGGGATTTACAATCCAACCAAAATCCATTCAGAATTTCAGTTCTTTTCCATTTCCATTGTTTTACTACTTACAACAATGTTGTCACAATGATGTGATTGTTTGTTATGCCCATCGCTTGTTGAAGTGAGCAATGTATTATGTGTGAGTTAAGAGTGATGGTTGGTGACTTCCGACTCATATAATGAGATGAAGAAATTCTCATAGGTTTGCATTGGGTAGTTTTTTTATACGGGCAATATCGCCTTCATGCCCCAATTGATAACAGATGCTTTCCCACTCGATCCAGTTCCAGCTATTCGCATCACGGGAAAATGGAGTGCTTCCTTCATCGCGGAGGGCGGGGGGCTAGGGAACTGCCAACCTAGGTTTCAATAAGAGCCCCTCCTTTACTTGTAGGATTGAACTTTCTAAGACCTTTAGATCGAAGGCCTTGCACCACCGGGATGAATGGGAAAGCCCGGAGGTGGAAATGATTCATAATTACGTTGCCAAACGATAGAAAAACTTTTGATGGGGTCCTTGTTTGTTTTTTATGTAATAGTGAAAGATCAAAATCTAAATGCGGTTCTGCAAGAGTGGTAAGACCATCAGTTGCCCCATGAATTACTCGGTAAACGCTCCTGGATCAATAGCATTGGATCGGGAATGTCATGTTCAGCAGTCCTTGTCCATGTTGGAACTGTTGATGGCAGTACCGCTCAACTACGAGATGCTTGAAATTGCTTATTGAGATTGGGTTAGTGTTCCGTGTACCCATAGAACGGTACAAGATCTCCAATCTGGTTCACCCTCTTTCGTCAATTAGTTGATCGAGAAACCTCTGCCCAATAGAGCAACTCGCCAGAGTCGAACTGGCATGTTGGTTAAGCCTATTGTTACTTTAATAGAGTTGCTTTGGTAACGCAGTTCAAAAGCTTTTTATGTCTTTCTACATCTGCGGGCAAGCCGGTTAAAAAAGAGTCCTCTTTCAGTACTCCCCACTAGACCTATGTCTGGCCTAGTGAACATCTCAAAGCGAGAGAGCTCCCGTCTTCTCACTTTAAGCGTAACAGGCTCACCTCAACCCGCACACACTTAATATTAAGCTAAGCGGAACCATACTATAAGCCCCTCGACCAACAGGGGAGTGGTTTGTAAGAACGAAAAAAAACAATTCAAAATACGAATGAGATCAAAAAAGCCATCATTGGGGCAAACGATGCAATAGCTTCGGTTAGAGCAAAGCCCAAAATGGCATAACCAAATAATTGTTTAGCCAATGATGGATTTCGCGCCACGGAATGAATCAAAGAACTGAAGACGTTTCCAATACCGACTGCAGCTCCCGCTGAAGCAATTGTAGCAGCTCCGGCACCCATTGATTTTGCACCTTCTAACATCTCGAATTTTCAAAATTCTCGTCACGCCTTTTCATTCATGATTTTATGTTCTCGTCGATTCTTCCCCTCGTTCCTTTTCTCTTGGGCATCTCACTTGGTATGCCACTTCTTTTCTATCTTCTACCTTAACCTTAGTACACTGACCACCAACTCAATCTCGAAGTTTTCGCAAGAAATTTTTAGAACCAATTCATTTCATATAGCAATAGCAGCCCTTCTCCTTCTTATTTATTTACGCAATTAATTACTAGGCTTGGTCTAGCCAGCTTTCCGTAGCTATGGAGGAAGGCTGACGAAGGAAGTAGATAGTGAATAGGAAGTAGGATTACTAAGCACTTCCATAGTAGCAGGCATAGCTATGAGGTACTGCCCGGTTCTCTTCTATCCTACCTACACCCCCTAATAGTAAAGTCCCTAGCTTCAAATAAAGGGCCTTTTTCGCACGTTTAGGGACCCCTCGTACCCTTCCATCTGATCCAGGAGAGTGCCCTTTTGAGAGGGGGAGGCTTCGATCCTGCCGTGAGATCCGTCCCCGCGTTCCATAAGGAAAGCACATATAATAGTAAAAGCTATCCCGAAAAGAGTAAGAGTAAAAATGAAAGGAGTGGAACAAAGTGTCGCTTCGGAAGTCCTACACTTGCTGCTTCTGTTTCCGCTTCTTACTACTTAGATACTTTCAGCAGGTGGGTGGCGGCAACATGGAATGCATGGTCAGTTAGCTCTTCAGGTAGGGCCGCTCTGGTTGATAGCTCAGGTTCTGGTCTTGGAGCTCACAAATGCGCTGTTGACATGAGATAATGAGTTGTTTTACTTTTTTCTGCTGAAGTCGGAGAAGAGGAGGTAGCGGTTCGTGCTTGAGTTGAATCACTTGACTTTGGTCCTATCTTTCTATTAAGTCGTAGATCCCCGGAAATGACATAGGTGTACCTTACCACTGCTGTATAAAGTCTTGAAAACTGGCTCACATGGAAGCCCGAAAAAGGTAAGGGTCAATGCAACTGTAGGGAAACATTTTCTTGCAGTCACACGTACACGTACCAGGCCCTTACCAGCTTGAAAATGAACTTTCTTAAACTGGCTTTGCAACTACAACTTCCATTAGAACTAGATGGTTGGGAATTGACACTTACACTCCAAAGGCTTACCTTTTTTATGCTATTGGGGGGCCTAGATCTTCAAGCCTTAATGGAAAGATTCATTCCTCAATTTGTCTATTGCCCCTGGTACTCTAACAGGTTGGGGGGATATTGGATAGCTCTTTAGCAAAGGATCTTAGATAGGTTGGTTCTATACTATAAGCTATAAGGGATCTTTTCTTACTCTACTATTGTATTGCATAAAAACCATATGATAGTGTTACTCCCAAAGCATATTCAACACAAAATAGTCTTATTAGTGCTTATCTCTTTTCAGCGGAACAGAAAGATATCCTATACTAGGCCATAAGAAACTGCGTCTTATGGTCCGGTCCATAGTTAGACCTTCCCCAATCCTCTCGTGACGGTCCTGGTATACTAGAATGTGGGCCTTTAGCTCCTTATCATTAGCTCTTACGCTTTCATTTAAGGTCATTATACCAGGCCAGCCCTTGAAAAGACATATGCAAACCCATAGACAAGCTGGAGAGACAGGCATAGGACTACCAAAAGCTCACTACAATCTACAATCGGGGATCCCTAAATGCCTATTGGATTGGATGACAGACAGGGACCATATTCGATTGCCTCGTATAGAACCAACCCCAAAAAGGTCACTGGAAATGGCTGCCTCACTGCGCGGACTACTACCATCGAAGCAAACTAGCCTGGCCCAACATGTACACTTTCTCCATGAAATGGGCTTACCCTATGATTGCCGGCTGACAAAAAGAGGTAAAGATTGAAACATTCCTTATTTGGTTTGGCTTGCCTATCTCTTTGCCTTTCGATTTCTATCTTTCTCTCAGAATCAGAAAGCCTGCGCTTCGCTCCCCAGACTACAACCAACAAAAAAATCAAGCAAAGCTATCATACAAATACTTTAGAAAAGCATCAAAAGGAAAGGAGAGGTCCCCCTCATGCGTTAAAGCATAATGGATTTCCCGAAGAACTTCTTGCTCCAGATAAATATGTTGCCGATAGGACAACTCTAGCCCTTCTTCGTCCGAGGAGTCCCCCTCCCCCCTAGCATTGATTTGGGGGTCAGCCTTGATATTTAGAAATTGCCGTAAGGCTGACCAATCTGAGGATGTTGGGGTCGGGTCAGTTGCAAATGCTAGTCATTCGCTCTTCCGACAAGAGCTCAATTTCTTATACGCCTACCTATAAGTAGGTGGGATCCCCTTCCACTTTCGATGTAGCTCATATGATTAAGGGACCTAAGTCACAGTCCAGTCCTACGATAGCCGCTGCTTCAGCCAGGTCAGATTGCCGGAAAGTAAGGGTGTGGGGGGATGAACTGCTTAATGATGTAAAATGCGCAACGGTTGAGCGATGGAGGAGAGCAAAGCATGACGGTATTCAGTCTAGCATTCCTGTAGTTCAAGAGTGAATAAGGAAGTGCAAGGCTAGCTGGCAGCTGTCTGATGAGTTCATCGCTCTCTATGGCCATTTTTCTTTAAGCTTCAGGCCAGTTAAAATTCAAAAGGGCTAATAGGCCTGGAATCAGTATCGTTAATTGGCAATTCATTTTCTCTATAGAAATCAGGCCTCTTCAATCGATCTTCTATAGGGAGCAATCAAAAGGATTAAAGCAAAGAAGCAAGAAAAGAGATAAGCGTTAGAAGGAGGTAGAGATGCCAGTACCAGTTCATGCTTGTCAAATTTCTCGAGTGATAAAACAGCTTTTTGCCCATAATCACAGGATCCTTTTTTACACATCCATCCCCTTTCCTCTGAATAGGAAGCATCGATGGCGGGGTTCTTTCCCGGATTTTGTCGGTAAGACTAAGCTTTGAAAAGATAGGGGTAAAGAAAGAAGTTTCGAAAAGACTGACACCGTAGAGCAGGCTTTCAGGCGACAAGCAGCTAGGGGAGATTAGAAATAGGGGTATGCACGCCATGGCCTAAGTCATGCTTCAATGTTAGAAAAACCTATATATAAGCTGTGGTCTAATCGAACCTAGCCCTTACAAAACCGGGGACCCTCAACCACCTAGAGATGGACACGAAGACGAATAGAGATCTCGTCTCGAGAAAGCGCACCAACCAAAGCAGAATGCTATGTGATCCTGTAGGAGTAGTAGCACTTAAGACAGGACAGTTATAAAGATAGGTATTAGAAAGGCCGCCATTCCTGATGTTGGAATGGGGTGGGGCTCTACCAAAACAAAAAGCATGCAACGACAGAAGAAAGAGGTGGGCCCCGCACTCCAAGCAGGTGGGTATGGACGAAGACAACGACTTAATCAACTGGATCGACCGAAGCAATTTCCTCTAGACAGAATGAGGGGGCTCTCTTTAGAGACCTATTAGTGATTGGGCCACCCCTACTGGTCCTATCGAACCAGCCAACTCCCTCTAACTCTCTCGCTCCAAGTATTACACTCGTACCCTATCGGTGGAGCATTCCTCCTCTATGGAAGACACCCCACTCACCTCTACTTACCAGACTCTATTCCTTTCTCACGTCAAGAATTAGGGAAGTGCTTTTTCTACGATTCGCTTGCCGGGCAAAACTCTTCTCTTCGCTATCCGAAATAGCGGAACTTCTAGCCATCCTGAGCTCTCACCTTCCGAGCAAGCAGAGCTCAAGAGTTAGGCTCCTCCCTCAATCACTTAACATAACCTACCTGTAACTAATGGGACATCTTCATAGGCTCTGAGAAGGGATGAGATTTGTGGTCCCACAGCTCTCTCGAAATAATCGAGGTCCCAATTAGAAAACTCTGTAGTTCTACGGTAGTCCAAAGGATATAAAATCCTCGGGTACCATAGAATTCCAGGAGAGAAGAATCCATCTGGAATGGAATGAATTTTATTTATATTCCAGGCGCTTTAAATTTGAAAACTAATTTAAAGGCACAAACAAGCGGCCTCCATATTGTGCTAACGAACCTTTAGTAGTAGGTACATACCTATTAATAAATGAATCCGTTAATGGAGTCTCCTCGCGAGTAACTCCCAGCGTAATAACGCTGTAGGCATACGCTGTATTGCTTTAAGTAAAGCGCAACGAAGAGTAAGCCAGATTTCCGTTTTAACCGTATCACCTCGCGCACAAACGAGACGGCGGCGAGACCGACCTCCTTAGAAAGAACACCTGAGACTATCAAGGGGACTCTTGAAAGATGTGGTGTCAAGCTCCTTCTGCGCCGCTAGCGCTACTACTCATTTTTGCTCTATCAGCAGAAGAGGAGATCCTTCGTCCAGTAGTAAATCTCTATCTTGATCTTGGTAATAGTTAGAGAGTACCCACTGAGCTGAGTGGAACATTAAGTAGTCCCATTCTATTACCCACGCTTCCGTATGACCATAGACTGCCCGACTATAAGTAGAGTATAAGGGGCATAATGTTCTCACCCTACTCTTTTCATTTCAAGGCATTTAGGAGCCAGTGAACCCGGGACCTGCCGGGGCAGGAGGGTGAACAATGAAAGTTGTGCCCTTCCGATACGAGAATCCAGATATGCCCATAATAGCGTCCAAAGCGTACAGAAATCCAGTCTTCATTGCATTGCTTCTAGCTCAACGTCAATGACCGTCTCGGAGTAAGCTTTCTTAGCAAATGCGAGAAGCATTTCGCCATTGACTACCTCCTGGCTCACAGCCGGTGGGCCATTAACTAGACCTGTTCTGATAGCTGTTGGGAACCTGACTTGCTGCTCAAGTCAAGTAAGGGCGTTAAGCGTCCCCTTTTGCCTAAGGAGAAGTAGAGGAAGCGTAAAGCTAACTATAGGACTTTCATAAGTCCCGTAGTATGAGACTCATTCCCATTCTTTCGGTGTAAGGTCTCTATCTTATTGTTTTATATGACAGTGTGGTCAGTTCCTGCCCTTCTTGTGTCACGAAGGCTATAAAGCATCGTCTGCCCCCTCTATCTCGCCCTTTAGCGGTCAGTTGGTAAGGACGTAGAATGTCAGAGAAATTCAAATGTGATAACTCCAGTACGTCAGGAAATAGCGAATACAACTCCTTTTTCTGAAATCCAGCGAAACAGCTCTTTCACCACCCCCCCTATCCTATTATAATATGGATGAAGTCGATCGTTGCCTCAAAGTAGAAGCTTTGAACCAGGTGGGTTCACAGATCCTGTCAGACTTCCAATGCATAGGCAATTCTTCAGCATCGATAACCTGTGCAGCGAGCTCGGTCATCGTCCAGCTCTGTGGAGCTTGAATCCTTTCTTGCTGCAGAAGGTTATAAAGGATCTCTCCCGCCTGCCTATCAAGATCCTGTCAAATTGTAGCCACTGGGTCGGGGTCCAGTGCCTGCTCCAAGCCCTGGGGCATTAATGGAGCCGGTTCGAGAGTAGGAAGGTCCCCCAAGGGGCTTAATGTAGCAAAAGGATCGCTGTCCGGAGAAGCGACCCCCGGAAGTTCTTCGGCTAGGGTGGTTTCAGGAGCGGGTTCCGGAGAAACTTCATTGGATCTTTCTGTAGATAATCGGGGCCGTTTTGCTTGTGGCTGATCTATGGAACTCAATTCTTCTTGGGAGCGTTTGCGGAATGCCCTTTTACAGCAAGAGAATGCTGCCATCACTGACCCATACAGTGAATCTCTTTGTGCAAATCCAGTGCTGGTGTCGAAGGTTTAGCCCAGTGAATCAAGCAATTGAATCAGGAAGCGCTGCTAGAAGAGAAGACTACATTGCCGCTGCAAGTGCTTGAGAATGAGTTCACGCTCTTCTTGTTACAGTAAGTGCTGCAATTGAATCAGCTCTTGATGCAATAGGAGTGATTGGTGTAACCGCAGTTGAGTAAATCCGTGGTTTAATCACTAAGCTGTGGTAGTGCTGGAGTACTCCTCTCCGCTGCTGGTGGTAAAAGAAGACAGAACAGCTATTTCATCAGCTCTGGGACTTGAAGGCAGAGAAGGAGCCGGTGGAGTCAGTGAATCTGATTCATCCTCTAAGAAGCATCGAATCAGATTGATGGTAAAGATACATTCTCTATGAAATGACCAAAGGTCTTATCACAAGCTGGATTCGAACCAGCACCTCTGGGAAATGAATACAATCCCAGCGAACTTCCTTTGATTCTAATCAAACGCGACTTTGGTTACCCGGTTCACCTTTCAGCTACGTCCGGGGGCGCTCGGTCCTTCTATCTACGCCATTCTAACGAATCCTCCTTTAGCTGCAACGGGAATAAGTAAAAAGTCAGAGGCCAAGTGGGCCCGCTAACGGATTAGCCCCCACCCCCCATTATTGCAATAAAAGCCTGAACAATTTGATGGAAAAACGGGCTCCATTTTCCACCAAACTGTTGTACATGTCGGACACGTAACTTAACCGCTCAGGTGCCTCCACTTCGTCCCTCTATCCCGGAGTTACCTTAGCTTAAGGAGCTCATCTAAGTCAAATCAATTCCACGATTCAATCTTTCTTGTGAAAGGTTCATATTAACATCTTAAGGGGGATGCGAGTAAGAAGTTCTTTCCTTCTCTTCTAGTATAGGCCGCGGGGATCTAGAAATGTGAGTCTTCGAGTAGGAGATTCTAGTTCACAGCAAGAAGCGGTCAGGATGCAGAGACACAGAGTAAGGACCCCTATGCTGTACTTCTTTCCGAATGGTTGATATAATCATTTCCTACTTACTCTATTAGGGGTATACTCGATAGTTGTCTTTCCTTTCCTCTTTCTGTATCTCTTCTCGGGTCAGATATGTGAGAACCTTATCAGTCCAATAGTAAACTCCTCAATCTCTGTCTTCTGGGCCTGAGCATGTTTTTCATAGTGGATGCTCCGCTTGGGTAGAAAGAGATGTTAGGTGGATAGCTATTGCTGGCCCAGGCAAGAGTTGCATGTGGTCGGTCGTCAGATGCCACCGGTTCATCATTCAGACAGATGCGCGATATGTGAGATAGAGTGCCCACCTTTATACAATCCATTTTTGCTTGCCTCTCACCAAAGTTCGTACTAAACTAAATGGGCAAAGCTCCGGCTAGGGAAAGAAAGCGACCTTACGCATCACTTTTATTTCTTCTGCTTCCCTATTTGTTATTTATATAAGAGCTCCTTGTAGCGAGAAAGGGAAGAGGGAGATCAAACAAAGACGAAGTCTAAAATAAGATTGGAAGACACCTCTAGTACTTCACTTCCAAACATGACAGCCATTGAACACATTTTCTTACAAAAGGAAATTTTAGGCATAAAGACGAACTCCTTCACTCCTGGGAAAGGAGAAAGACCGATCAGAGGTAAAAGGCGAGCATTAGCCAGTCAGAACTGTTTAGCACAATTGGTACAAAGAGTACTGAGCTAGTGCTTAGTAAAGATCACGCAGGGATCAGAGCAACCTTTTGAGCAGCCAAGAAATGTATGAATAAGAAGCTTTGCCAGATGCAGCAAGAAGAGGTCTTCCCGGGGTTGTAAGATGAAAGTCACAGTAAAGAGTTTGAAAGCGAGTGAGTGAACTAAACTACTAGGAGTACAACGGTTTAGGCTTGAGCACTAGGTTTTGTTCAATAGGTTAGGGCGAGCACAGGAGAAAGGAACTTTACTTCTAAGTTCTAAGTATAGGTGTTCAGAAAGAAGCCGAAGAGCGAAGCGAGCAGGAAAAAGAAAGATTTGGAAGTTTTCTGCGAGTCCTAATAGAATTCCCTTTCCCTGCCAACTAACTTGATAGTGCTCTGAGCTCGGGTATCCGAATCCTCTCCCTTTGAACTACCTCTGGAAATAGCAAAAAGAAGATATGCTTTCACACTTGCTTCCTCACTCGCTGAAACAAGAACTTATGCTTTTTTGGGTTTACCCTAGGCTTAGAACTTCCACTGCATGTAAGCTTAACCTAATGAATGAAGTGCAGATTAAGCGAACTGTAACTAGCCTGGCTTGCCTTTTCCAACTTCCAATTTGCCTGATGGTGGATTGCCTAATAAAGAGGTCACGATTTAGACTGGATGGATGGACTTGCTTGAAGGAATAGGAGTGGGAATAGAGGAACGCACTAAGAAGACACTTGTAGCTTTCCTAGCTGCCATTCTGAAAATGGTAATTCCACCGCGCTCTATCATATGTAATTTCTGACTGCCTGGCAGCCTAACTGAAAGTCTAATGCATTGGCCTACTCCCCTGTGAATCAAGTCCTGTATCGGCTAACAGAGACATAGTCAAGTAAGGGAGTAGCATTACCAGCTACAAAGCAAGAACTAGAACTCATTAGTGAGACGTCCGTCCTTCCTGAGATTTGCTAGTGTGTGATTCCCGCATTGGCAGGTAGGCGCCAGGGAGTAAGAACGAAGAAAGTCAATAAGGAAGATGCGTCCTCTCTTACCCGGATAGAAGAAGCTACTTTAGCGGCTATGAGTTCAACATCTAGCAATTTCGCTTTTTCTCATCCCAAAAAGCCTTGGAAGTATGGTAGTTAGTAGAACACCTGGGGATTAAATCGCTATCTTCCTTCTCTTACCATCTCTGCACCGGGTGAAGAAGCCCAGGGAAGAGCTTAAAGAGACTAAGCCCGGGTTACGTCTCAGATTCCTACTGAATTTCCTCCGATGGATAATCTTCGCCTTTAAAGTAGCTGCTTTCTTCGTTAGGGTTTTCCTAAAGATTTCACTTTCTTAGTGGAAAAACCTCTACTTATATATGTAATTGTAATTTCATACTTGCATCCCTGATCGGGGAACTGCGCTAGAATTCGAAACTAATGAGATAGCTTCGTTCCTAACCTTCAGCCTTTGTGTTCCATACTCGGGTCGGAAGAGAAGCGACTAGGGCTTAGTCAGATCGGGACTAGTCGGCACACTACGTAGAACCTGGGATTAACCTATGGGACTATCCAACTCCCTTTTTATCACTTACTCTTCCGCATTAGTTGATTGCAGAATATCATGGGATATGAATCAGAGTTAAGACCTAAATCATCCTCTTTGAACCGGAAGATAATAAAGAATCAAATCCGTTACTTTAGCAGCTAGTTAAGGTAGGAGATGCCTTCGATTCGAAGATTCTCCTTTCCTGTATCCGCTCCGATTCCAAGATCTGGTAGGCAAGTAAGGAAGAATCCTGGGGCCTTTAACCCCAAAACCCCGCTCTTCCCCTGAAGTCTTACTGAGTTCAAGAAGTCAGTCTAAGTCTTTGATTGAAAGCCCGTAGTTCCGCTTAGATGCGTAGGTTTAGTACGCGACAGGCTTTCTAGTTAGTAAAGCCCGAGCAGCACTGATAGACCATAGAACTATTCACCTACAACAACACTACGTATATATTTATATATATTTACAAACACGGGAGACCTGCTACAGAAAAGCGGGAGAGCACGTATTGATGTCTTGATATTGGTCTTCAAGCCCCTGCTTCATAAGTATATACGAGGATTGACTCTTTAACCGACTTCATCTAAAAAGGGAGGAGTAAAGCCGTGTATACACAAAAAAGAAGCCTACTACCTACCAACTACCGGACTTCCCATGGAGTGGAGAGGGGAAAAGCCTAAAGATCTGAAGCTGGATGCTAGCAGCAGTGGAAAGTAGATAGGCAGTGAATCTAAGCTCGTAATGCTCGGGCTTGAACTTACCGTCTAAGTCAATATAAAACGGTTGTTTTCAGCATCCTTGCTTCCTCTACTTGATCTGAAGCACGAGGGGAATCACCAAAAGATAATGACTGATTTTCTCCTGCAAAGCCAGGAATTGAATGACGTATTACCTGGGCTAAAAGATCTTCCTTCCGAACTTTCCTCGCTTCTTCGACAACAGACTAATGAGGAATTGGAAGTTCAGAGAGGCTTGCTTGCAGCTCATTCTTGTTAGGCAGCTGATGGGCATGGTAACTACTAATTAGAACTCGGATTCTCTCCATCTCATAACATAAGTCAAGTCGAATCCCGTGCTTGGGCTTGGGTACGAAACTAGGCATTCCAACCTTTCAATAAAAATAAGTAGAATAAGCCCTGCCTTCAAGACCGGTTACGCCAATTCCTATTCCTATTGCCTTTACTAAAACACAAAGAGCAGCCACACCAGCCCTAAAACATTAGATACTTGGGAAAAGTCTAAACCTTACTCCGCTTTTTTGCACTCACTCTCTGGTTAAGGCAACCAAGGAAAACATACAGAAAGCTACTCTTCTTAGTCCAGAAAGAGAACAGGGCTTCTTCATCTGCACCGGGCAAGACCGATTCTTTCGCATCAACAGCAAAGACTGGCAGCCTCTTTCCCCTCGGGTGACTACTCCCTGAATAGTAGGTTTCAGACAAGGTAGCAGCTATTCCTATGTTAATTCAATATCTGTCTCGCCCGCCGGTGATAGCTCTGGAATAAAACAGGCTGAATGCTGGAACTCTCAGATGGGAGTAGCGCTGAACTGAATGCCCTGGCTTGCTTGGAGCGGATTGTTACTTCTGTCAGGAAACTGGGACCCAAACTCAATTCATCAGCAAGAAAGAAAGAGATCATTTGACTTTAGATATAACATAGAATTCGAACAACGAGAAGGCCGGTGGACCATAAGATAGAGCTGGAACCGGAGGCTTTGCATAAACTGACTGACAACGCTCACAGCATGAGTGATATCTGGTCGTGTGATGATGAGATATGAGATAGACGCCTCACAAGTTTCCGATACTGCTTTTTGGGTCATTAAATGAAGAAGAAGTTTATCCTCACTAAGCTTGTGATTAAGCTCAAGAGGTGTCGCAATGGACTTACCAACCAAGAAAACCTGTATCTTTCAATTCAACATATCAAGAACATACTTTCGTTGCGGAGGTCACTAGGTCCTTCCACCCACAAGTAGCGGATCTCTCCAAGTTAGAGTACTTATTCTTCCCATCCCGACCAGTGCGACCATTCCGAAGAGTAGGCAAAAGCCCATATGGGCTGGATATCTTCAATACAACAAAGTAGTAGGTAGTCTTAGTCTTCCCGATTTGTAGGAGGCAGTAGCCACGTGTGCTCGAACTTGTGGAAGTGCTCGCATACCCGGTTGGGTTATCGGGTTGCTTCCTCCTGCTTCGCCCTCGGGGACAGAAAGAATGCCCGCAGCTCCAACTTTGACAAGCTAGCGAGAAGGAAAGGTGGTCCTGCCTTAGGCGCATCTGTTTCCGAATGATGTCATTCACCATACCTCCCGTAGGGACTTGAATACTCCTATATGGGTGGTAATCG